ATTCCTAATCGGGATTAGGTATTATCCAAATATCTATGTCCCGGGATCCAAAATTTAAATAACGAAAGATGAATACTACTATAGCCTGTAGTGACATAGTAGTCCGACTATAGAAGAAAAAAAGTGGTATTGCTTATCATCATAACGAACAAATGTTCAACTTTATACCTATAGCTCATTATGAGGTTCGTTTACCTTTTTTATTACAAATAAAAAGAATATCTCTATTCTCCGATGAAAAATGAAGATCGAGACTCGAGCTTCGTGGAAAAGCCCTTTATCGGATTTGAACCGATGACTTACGCCTTACCATGGCGTTACTCTACCACTGAGTTAAAAGGGCCTATTTTCTTCAATTCATGAAGAGGCGACTAATCGCTATGAGTCTACTGCATGTGCCTGTATATCTATAAATATAGTGTATATACATGTTAGGGGCTCGTTCAAGAACAGGTAATTTGATTTAACTAGGAAGTTTCTAGGGTCAAATGATTATTTTATTTCTATTTGATAAATATCAATGCACTGAATTGTTTCACCCAAAGGCTTTGCTTTTGTTGAACCATTAATTGGGGGGAGATTCGCTTGATTGATATATGGATCAACCCAACATAGATCCAACAAATTTCATCGAATCATTCATCACATGGTTCGACTCGTATACTGAACCGAGTTCTTATCGAAAAAAGAATATTTTCGATTCCTTTTACTTGTCGATCCCTTCCCAGATTTATGATTTCTACATCACTTTTTGAACCAACCAAAAAAATTCTATCATTTCTTAATTTCCCGGTTTAGTGAGGCATATCTCATCTTAACGATGAGCAAATCGACGAGTGAAAATTGAAGAGGTGAAATGGGGTTTGACCTTTTTTTGTCGGACAAAATCCTCGCTGAGGGAGTCCTCTATTTCGCCATATGCTATATATATAACATATGATGTATAACAAAATAACATATGATGTATAACAAAATAACATATGATGTATAACAAATGATGGTTTATAACATATGATGGTTCGCAAATGAACAATCCAAAATTCTATGGAATCGCGGAAGCACGACACGAAAGATTCTATTGACAATTCCAAAAAACTACTCATACTATGAGTATAGTATGATGTCGATCGGGCAGGTATGCCCCTATCGTCTAGTGGTTCAGGACATCTCTCTTTCAAGGAGGCAGCGGGGATTCGACTTCCCCTGGGGGTAGGGTACTACGAGGGGAAGTTGATCATGGATTATCGATAATCCTAGAATTGATTCTTCCCGGGTCGATGCTCGAGCGGTTAATGGGGACGGACTGTAAATTCGTTGGCAATATGCCTACGCTGGTTCGAATCCAGCTCGGCCCAAGAATTCGCCGATCCACGAGAATGATATAACCAATTTGTCCTCCAGAAATGCCCTATCTGATATAGGGAATAAATATAGATAGTTGTTCTGCTATACCCATATTTCTTTGTTCATTTGTTCCCACACGTTATCAATCGATGCGGCAATAATCGCCGGGTTACGAGTAATCCGTTTCACCCTTACTATAGTTCAGTTCATATCCATATGAAGATATGGATCTTAATCTCGCTCGTGTTTCTGTTAAAACACGGCAATTCTGTAAATAAAAAACAGAAAGAAATTCTAAGAAATAGGTATGCTGTATAACTTATTTACTTTACAGGGATTGTAGTTCAATCGGTCAGAGCACCGCCCTGTCAAGGCGGAAGCTGCGGGTTCGAGCCCCGTCAGTCCCGGGCTAGAATCCGATGAATCCCTCAATTCATCTCTCCATTTTCCATTTTCTGTGAAGGGGAGGGACAAGAAGAAAAATTGGATTCTAAGCGGTGGGCCCTATTTCTTTCGTTTTTTGTTTCGCATTTCTCATCAGACAAATGAAGTAATTGAAATTACTTCAATCAGTACCACTTGATGAGAGAGATGTATGTGGATTGAGAATTGAGCGGCGGTATCACCTTATTCAGGATTCCAAGAGAGACTATACTGTTTTTTTCAATTGCTCCTGCTCAATCGAATGAAATAGAGAGAGTACCCGTATGTTTTCTGGCAACACATACACAAACAAATTGTATTCTTTTTTTGTTAGAATACAAAGTTGAATTCCTTTAATGAACTTCATTTTCATATAGGTATCTTGGCGGCGACAGAGTACTTTTCAGATGAAACCTACCCCGCCCTACCCTTTTTTGTTTGAACCCCGATTTTGTGTAACCTCAATTATGAATTCAAACCAATTGATCTATATCATTTGCATTGTATACTTTATTTTATTTTTTGATGTATGTGTCTCAGTTCCAATCCAAGGAAGTAGGATATTGATCAAAAAGATCAAACAAAGATTTGCCCCCTTTCTTTCTAGGGAGAAGGGGTAAGGTAAATAATCTTTTTTTCTTCGTTTTTTACTTTACCCATCGAAAAAGAACAAAATCAATAAATAAAATAGTGAATTTCTTGGACTATTAGATCTTTTTTTTATATCGGTACCAATCTTTATTGCACTTCTCTGTCTTCCAAGAAGATTAGATCATCACAAAAATTTCGCTTAGAACTTAATTCATCTCTTTTTCCGTTTCACTCCGAATCTATCTACTGTTTGGGTCTGTGGCCAATGTAAGACCGGTCATCGAATACCTCATCAGATGATTGTATAAGGAGGATGGTAGGTTATAGAAAAGAAAGAGTAGAAATGATAAATTCCATGGGATTCCCGATCCAATCAGGAATCCCTTTTTGGATTAGACATGGATAAAAGATCTTCCTATGTTATACTATTCAATTCTCGACAATGAATCCCATTTAATAGGTTAGATATTGTTATTCATGATTTTGATCCCATTCAGTATCATCAGGATGCACTTCATTCCATGGAATCCTCATAAGAAAGACTTAGTATTTCTATGGGATTAGATCCCGAATTATTGCGAAGCAAAAAAACGATGAGATTATGGAAGTCAATATTCTTGCATTTATTGCTACTGCGTTGTTCATTTTAGTTCCTACTGCTTTTTTACTTATCATCTACGTAAAAACAGTCAGTCAAAATGATTAATTCGAATGAGGTTTGCCTTATTTGTTTAGTTCTTTCTTATCAATGATTGAAGAAATGAAAGGGATTGCAATCCCAAGTCTTAAATGAAATGCGTGGATTGGAGTCAGCAGTATATGGGACGAGATAGTATGGTAGAAAGGTTCATATAGTTCTTTCTACCATATTATCTATTCTTATAGAAGATTGTATAAATATATGTCTTGATATGGATTAATCTATAGCTTTACATAGGATCTGTTTAGATTAAATAGTACTCCAATTCTATTTATTGGATATATTCATTTCGATAGATTTCGATCGATCTGAAATAATTGAGGGTCAACTCTTCTAATTCCTAGGTTTCTGATTTTTTCAATATGGATCCCGAGACCCATCGAAAGAATCAATGGGTAAAGAATAGTATAGCATACATTATAGAAATGGAAATAAGAAAATAACCGAGTGATTTTTTTTTTTAGCATTCCAAAGAAGTAATTGATTCAACCGTTAATAGACGGTCCAAAGTCACTTCTTCGGATTTGTAAAAGGAGTAGTAGACCTCGCCGATTTTTCATGCTCGAACCATGATATGAAGTAAGTTGATAAAGCATAAAAAAGATTCCTAGGAATCTAAAAAAAAAGTAAGTACCGCGGATCGCCCAACGTCAGCAAGATTTTCTTAGATTATGCGTAGTACCTCTTTTCTTTGGACAACCACTATGTCCGTGTCTCTTCCAGTAGAAAATATGTCTTCGCATAATAGCATCACGACTCCCCCCTTCCCTTGGGCAGTAGGGGGGAAACAAATAAAAAGGGGGTTGGTTGCCCCTCCTTATAATTAATATCCATAATTCTGGTAAGGGTTGGTTTATCAAAAGAGAATATTTAGGGGGAACTCGATTGGAAATTATTTCCATATCCTATCGTGTGTATTTCACTTTGGAAATACGAAGATGGGAAACAAATCGTTGAAATCTTTGTTTGATTGAAAGATTCTTATTCATATATTACCAGATTCTGGTAGAATTTTGGAAATGAAGATTCTTTTTGATTTTTATCTTCGCAGAAAACGATCTATTAAACAATTGGTACAATTCGATTACTCAATTCAATTAGTAGTACCCCTAGAGTCCACTTCTTCCCCATACTACAAGTGAAAGGGAAAATGTAAAGACTACCATTAAAGCAGCCCACGCGAGACTTACTATATCCATGTGAATTATGTCCCCTATCTCTATGAATATGAAAAAAAAAAAAGAATTCCATTATTGATCATTAATAATAGTGGAATCACTGGTGCAGAGTCAAAACAAAATGGGGTTCTGGCCTAATGCTATTGATAAACAAATTCAATGAATACACTCGTAACAATTTTCTATCTAATTTCTGGTAGAATCGGGAAGTATTAATCACAAGCAAGATACACAGTTACCCTTGAGACTTTCAAGGGAATCTCATTAATAGAACATGTTAGGAATAGTAAGACCTATTTTTTTTTTTTTTAACCTTCCATAAGAAAAAGGAAAAAATAGATACTATCAAGGTAGAATCTATCATATATCTCTATCTCGCATCTAAACCTTACTCGTTTTGTGAAACGATAGAGAGACGCCCTATTACATTCTTGGCAGGATTACTAAAAAGAAAGAATTCTTTTTCAACTTTCTTATTCTTATATAATTCTTATATCTTATATAATTCTTATATAAGAATAAATCTCCAATATGGATTGGATGCCCCTTATCCAATCCAATTGAATTCAAGCCTCAGTCAGCAGGCACTATAACTTAGGGCAGGTAATTAGGAATTATTGATAGTCCTTCCTATAATCCCTATAATCAGTTTCTCCTTGGCTTGGATCCTGGGAGCAAGAATTTACAATCCTTTAGGAACTTTCCCTTGGATCCTCGGATTTCCGGTCCCCGACTTTCGTAGTTCTTAATCTCACAATAGAATT